GGTCATAGTGGTTGGATTGAAGTTGGATGTTAGGTTGTATAGGAGGTTTATGTATGTGTTGTGTTCTGTATGTAGGCATATGTATGTGTTTGTGTGCGTATACACACTGCACATGTGTGTGCACACTATACACACATACACACACACACACACACACACACACACACACACACACACATGTACGTTACGTAGGCTTATTTCATATAAGCATGTGTGTATGTACACTGTAGATGCATGATACACACACACACACCCATAAAATTTTGCTCAAATATGATAGGCATATTAGGACAAAAAGTAATAATTTTTTATAAAAAATTCAAGTTAATGTCCTGGAGAAGGTAATCTTTTTTATTTTTTTTCCCTTTTAAAATTACACAAGTAGTTCATTTTTCATTATTTATTCAAGTTGTTTTTTGGTCCCAAATGTTGTAGTGACAGTAGAGAATTTTTTGTTAAAGGTTTTTTGTTGGTTGCTGTGGCATGAAAAAGTATACTTAGGCCCTCGTTTTAGGGGTTTTTCGAGGATAACCGGGTATATATGGGGGGAGGGGGGGATTTTTCCCAAGAAATTTCTTGTAATAAATAATTTTATCACGCGCCCACACAGGGGGCACCCACTTAACTTCAGATTAAGATCCGGATCCATTTCCTATTCCAATTTTATCAAAGTCGAATACTTTAAGATAAATTTATGTACAAAATTTCTCTATGTCTTTCTTAAATTTTTGTGCAATTAATCTTAGATTATTGGTTTATAGTTATATAGATAACCACTTTGATAATTACTCAGGTAGTTCTTGATTAATAGATTAGCGAAAGAAATTAGTAACTATTCAATAATATTATGATAGACCATTACCAAATGAGAATTGTACCGTATTAGGCTTGAGCGAGCGTTAAGGACAATGATAAGGAACTTTGCTGAGACCCGTGAGCGGACCGCGGAGGCGGACGACAAGGAGAGCGGCAAGGGGCGAAGTCGACTCGAACGTAGGGTAGACCGAGGTAGAGCGAGTGAGTAGAACGAACGTATGAGTCAGAACGGGAGCTGACGAAGGAGTGAGTATCGGATTGCGAGATCGTAGGCGAGGTCGTGGCGAGGCTCGGGAGTAGTTCCGTTCGAAGTCTAGCCGAGCGAAAGCACAGTGGAGCAAAGCGATTTGGCCGGCGTCGGGGAAGGTCTCACACACTAAGACCTCCGCGGCGGACAAACGACGTCGTAGGCCATGGCGGACACAGGCAGGTTGGTATTTGAAGATAGATATAAAAAAATAGAGTTATGCCCGACCAATAATTGTATGTCTACTAGCTGCGCTTCATGAAAATATTGATTTATAATAATATGTTATGAAATATTGGAATATATATTTAATACTCTTTAATCGGAATATGTTATGAAATATTTGATTATAAATTTAAGGTATTAAACATATTATGTAATGATCCTGTGATTAAGTAAATGAATGAGGAAATTTCCTAATAATGTAATGAAATGGTGGAAAATAAATTAATGAACTTTAGTCAGGTTGTGTATATATATTCGGATAAATATATGAATGCTGAATAAATCATAATAATGCTATGAAATAATGGATTGAAAATGAATGTAGGATAAATCATAATAATGTAATGAAATAGTGGAATATAAATTAATGGGGATTAAGCATAGTATGTAATGATATAGTGGAATATAGATTAATGAGGATTAAGCATAGTATGTATTGATATAGGGGAATATAGATTAATGATGATTAAGCATAGTATGTAAAAATTTTTTTTATTTTTTAATTTTTTTTTTATTTTTTAAAAATTTTTTTATTTTTTAAAAATTTTTTTTCAAATTATCTTTCAAAAATTTTTTTTTCAAATTATCTTTCAAAAATTTTTTTTAAATTATTTTTTTAATTTTTATTTTTTTTTAAATTTTTATTTTTTTTTAAAATTTTTATTTTTTTTTAAAATTTTTATTTTTTTTAAAAAATTTTTTTCAAATTATCTTTCAAGAAAATTTTTAAAATTTTTTAAATATTTTCAGGAGATAGTTTAAAAGAAAAATTTTGGCTTTGGGAGCCAAAGATGAGGGTTTGTCTCCCTTTCTCTTGAGGGTTTGCTTTGGGGAGGGGTTTCACCTCCGATCTTCGGTTTACAAGACCGATGCCTTAAGTACTGGGCCACCAAAACGTTTTAAAGGTTTAGTATTTTGTTTTCTCATCAACCTGCGATTGGGAAGAGGATGAGAAAGAAAGAGAAATAGGTGATTGAAGCAATTTGGCCAATGGTAATAAATGGTTGTTCAACGGGTTGGCCGCCAATTCATGTTAAAATAATGGTATTAGCCACTAGGAGTCAGAAGAGGATTTGTGTAATTGGGCGGAAGGTTAGGCTTCGTTGTTTAGAGGTGTGTAGAATGGGAACTAGGAGTAGAATTAGGATTGAAAATGCTAAGGCAAGGACGCCTCCTAGCTTGTTAGGAATGGAACGTAGGATGGCGTAGGCGAATAGGAAGTACCACTCTGGTTTAATATGGGGTGGTGTTACTAATGGGTTAGCTGGAATAAAGTTTTCTGTGTCGCCTAGAAGGTTGGGTGTGAATAAGGCTAAGAGGGTTAGTACAAGTAGGAGGATGAAGAATCCAAGTAGGTCTTTAAATGAGTAGTAGGGGTGGAATGGGATTTTGTCTATGTCAGATATGAGGCCGGTTGGATTGTTTGAGCCAGAATCATGGAGGAAGAGAAGGTGAATTATGGTTAGGGCTGAGACCACGAAGGGTAATAGGAAGTGGAATGTAAAGAATCGGGTGAGTGTTGCGTTGTCAATTGAGAAACCACCTCAGATTCATTGAACAAGTATGTCTCCAATATATGGGAGAGCAGATAGTAGATTGGTGATGACGGTTGCCCCTCAGAATGATATTTGGCCTCAGGGGAGGACGTACCCTACGAAGGCGGTGGCTATAAGTAGTACTAGAATAATTACTCCAATGTTTCAGGTTTCTTTATTAAGGTAAGAGCCGTAGTAAAGTCCTCGAGCAATGTGGAGGTAAACGCAGACAAAGAACAGGGAGGCACCGTTGGCGTGAATATTACGAATTAATCAACCGTAGTTTACGTCTCGGCAGATATGTGCTACTGAGGAGAATGCTGTTGAGATATCTGCGGTGTAGTGTATAGCTAGGAAGAGGCCCGTGAGAATTTGTATGATTAGGCATAGTCCTAGGAGAGAGCCGAAATTTCATCAAGTGGAGATGTTGGATGGAGTTGGAAGATCAATTAGGGAGTTATTAATAATTTTGAATAAGGGATGGGTTTTGCGGATGTTTGTAGTCATTAGTTAGTTCTTGTAGTTGAATAACAACGGTAGTTTTTCAGATTAAGGGTCTTAGTTAGAGTCTAAGCAGGAATAATGACGTATGTAATGTTAATCTTAATAGTAAGTTTTGTTTTAGGTTTAGTAGCTGTAGCATCAAATCCTTCTCCTTATTTTGCTGCATTAGGACTAGTAGTTTCTGCTGGGGTGGGTTGTGGTTTGTTAGTTGGACTGGGAAGTTCTTTTTTGTCTTTGGTTTTATTTTTAATTTATTTGGGTGGGATGATGGTTGTATTTGCTTATACGGCGGCATTGGCTGCGGAGCCTTATCCCGAGTCGTGGGGAGATTGGTCTGTTTTGGTTTATGTGGTTGGATATTTTAGTATTCTTTTTTGGGTGGGGTATAATTTTGTAGTGGGTTGAAGTTGAGGGGGTTGAGTGGGTGGTGAAGAGTCTATGGAAATGAGTATGGTTCGGGGGGATTTTAGTGGGGTAGCGTTATTATATTCCTGGGGAGGGGGTATATTAGTCTTGGGAGGTTGAATGTTGCTTTTGACTTTGTTTGTGGTGTTAGAGTTAACGCGGGGCCTATCTTGAGGGAGTTTGCGTACGGTTTAGAGTAGGGTAAGGGTGGTTGATAAGGCAAGGGTTAAGAGAAGTAGGAGTAGATATGTTTTGATAAAGCCTTGTTGGGGGGATGTGGATAGTTTAATTATAAGTGTTTGTTGAATAATTGGACTTTTTGGGCCGATTTTTTCGTTTCATGTAAGGTCAATTATTTGGGTTGAGATGGTTTGGGCTCAGGACAGGTTGAGTTTTGGCAGGAGTCGGTGGAAGATTGAGGGGAAGTAGCCTAGTATGTTGGAGAAGTTGTGGGTGACCAGGTTTGGGTGAATTTTGAGTTGGGTTGAGGTTAGGTTGGTGAGTTCTAAAGCTAGTATGAGGCCAAGGATTGTGACTAAAAGGGCAGAGAGTTTAAGGATAGGTGCTATTGTTATAATCTGTGTTTTTGTAGGGGGCATGTTGGAAGTGATGATTAGGCCGGCTAGGATGCTTCCGTAGGCAAGTCGTTTGATTGGGTTGATAAGTAGAGGGTTGTTTTCATTGATTGGTGAGAGGGGGAGGAATCGTGGGTGTTTTATGAGGGAGAAGAATACTAGGCGTAGGCTATAGATAGCGGTGAAGGATGTAGCTAAGAGGGTTAGAGTTAGGGCTCAGGCGTTAAGGTATGATGTGTTTATTGCTTCAATGATAGCATCTTTCGAGAAAAATCCTGATAGGAATGGCATGCCGGTAAGGGCTAGACTTCCAACCGTTAGGGCTGAGGAGGTGAAGGGAAGGAGTTTATGTATTCCTCCTATTTTTCGGATATCTTGTTCATCATTTAGGCTGTGAATAATGGAGCCGGAGCATAAAAAGAGTATTGCTTTGAAGAAGGCGTGTGTGCAGATGTGAAGGAAGGCTAATTGTGGTTGGTTAAGGCCAATTGTGACTATTATAAGGCCTAGTTGACTTGATGTAGAGAAAGCAATAATTTTTTTGATATCATTTTGGGTGAGTGCACAGGTAGCTGTAAAGAGGGTGGTAAGTGCTCCTAGGCATAAACAGGTTGAGAGGATTAAGGGGTTGTCTTGAATTAGAGGGTGGAGACGGATAAGTAGGAATACACCTGCAACCACTATTGTGCTTGAGTGGAGTAGGGCAGAGACTGGTGTAGGACCTTCTATGGCGGCCGGGAGTCATGGGTGTAGGCCGAATTGGGCAGATTTTCCGGCTGCTGCTAAAACTAACCCTAGAAGTGGAAGGGTTAGGTCTGTATTTTTGGAGAGAAAGAATAGTTGTTGAATCTCTCATGAATTTAGGTTTGTGGCTAGTCATGCTATAGCTATGATTAAGCCGATGTCTCCGATGCGGTTATAGATAACAGCTTGGAGAGCAGCTGTATTTGCATCGGTTCGGCTAAATCATCAGCCAATAAGGAGGAATGATATAATTCCTACGCCTTCTCAACCGATAAACAGTTGAAAGAGGTTATTAGCTGTAATGAGGATTAGTATTGTGATTAAGAATAGGAGAAGGTATTTAAAGAATTTGTTAAGGTTGGGGTCTGAGTGCATGTATCATAAGGCGAATTCAAGGATAGACCAGGTTACATAGAGGGCTACGGGGGTGAAGATAATGGAGTAAGTGTCAAATTTGAAACTTACGTTGATGTCGAGGGTTTCTAGATTGAATCAGTTTCAGTTGGTTGTGATAGATTCTAGGCCTTGGTCTAGGAAAATAAATAAGGGGATGAGACTAATAAAGAAGGAGGTTTTTACGGCTGTTTTAACATGGGTTGATGATCAGGTGGGGTTAAGTGGTGTTTTGGCAGGGAGTATTGATGAGATTAGTGGGTATAGGAGGATTAGGAAAATTAAGGAGAATGATGTATTGAAGACTATTGAGTTCATAGCTTTAGCTTGGAGTTGCACCAAGAGTTTTTGGTTCCTAAGACCAATAGATAACTATTATCTTTCTAAAGCTGTAAGAGAACCATGGATTTGAACCATGGGATGGAGAAATTAGCAGTTTTCCTTGTCCCAGACTTCTCTTGGGTGATTAAAAAGGGTTTAACTTTTATTTTTAGAACCACAATCTAATGTTTTTATTAAACTATAATTACAGGATGTTCAGCCTAGGATTAGTTCTGGTTTGAGGATGAGGAGGAGTGTTGGGATTAGGTGGAGATACATTAATATATGTTCTCGTGTGTGGGAGGGGTTTATGAAGGTAAGGTGAGAGGGAAGGGGCCCTCGTTGTGTTATGATAAATATGTATAGGGAGTAGGAGGCAGTTAGTAGGACACCTAGACCAGTTATGATAATAGTTCATTGAGATCATTTAAAGAGGGAGGAGATAATAAGAAGTTCTCCTATAAGGTTGGGGGATGGGGGTAAAGCTAGGTTTGCTAGGTTAGTTAGGAATCAGGAGGTTGCTATAAGTGGAAGGATAATTTGTAAACCACGGGTAAGGATAAGTGTACGGGTGTGAGTTCGTTCATAGTTAGTATTAGCTAGGCAGAAGAGGGTGGATGAAATAAGACCGTGGGCGATTATTAGAGCAATTGCTCCTGCAAAGCTTCATGGTGTTTGGATAAGGATGGCTGCTGCTACAAGACCTATATGGCTGACCGATGAGTAGGCGATTAAGGACTTTAGGTCTGTTTGGCGGAGGCAGGTAGAGCTGGTTATGATAATTCCCCAGAGAGCTAAGATTAGGAATGGAAAGGCCAGGTTTTTTGTAAGTGGGTCGAGGACTGGAATGATTCGTATTATTCCATATCCGCCTAGTTTTAGTAAAATTGCGGCTAGAATTATAGAGCCAGCGATGGGGGCTTCTACGTGGGCTTTAGGTAGTCATAAGTGTGCTCCATAGAGCGGTATTTTGACTAGGAAGGCGATAAGACATGCAGCCCATCAGAATTTGTTTGCTCAAGAGGTAGAATTTAGGAGTTGTGGGTACTGAAGAGTTAATATTGAAAGTGAACCGAAGTCATTTTGTAGGATGAGTAGGGCAACAAGGAGGGGAAGGGAGCCTACAAGTGTATAGAATAAAAAGTAAGTTCCTGCATTTAGACGCTCGGTTTGGTTGCCTCATCGGGTGATGACAATGAGTGTTGGGATAAGGGTTGCTTCGAATATAATGTAAAATAGGATTATCTCGGTAGCGCTGAATGCTATAATTAGGAGAAATTGAAGGGTAATAAGAAGATTAATATAGATGCGTTGGCGGGTGAAAGGTTCGTTGCTGAGATGGTTTTGACTAGCGAGCAATATAAGTGGGAGTAATCAGCAAGTTAGTGTGAGTAGAGGGGAAGAGAGGGGGTCTACCCCTAGGTAAAGGTTAGAGAAATCTCAGCCGATTTCCGTGTCTCATTTAAATCAGTATAAGCTAATGAATGCGATAAGGAGGCTGTGAGAGATAGAGGCGGTTCATAGTCATTTCTTGGGAGCAATTCATGAGATTGGGTACAGTATGATTGTGGGGATAATGATCTTTAACATTGCAGGAGGTTGAGGTTTTTGAGTGTGTCCGAGCCGTGGGTGCGGGCGGTAGCTACTAGGAGGGCTAACCCTGAGCTTGCTTCACAGGCTGAGAATGTTAATAAAATTATAGGTGCAAGTGAGCAGATGGGGGCAGCCATTGTTGTTGATCAGAGGGAAATAGCGACAAATAAAGATAATATCATACCTTCAAGACAAATGAGAGCTGATAGAAGATGTGAGCGGTTCAGGGCTAGGCCTATGAGGCTTAGAATAAAGGCAGTGCAGAAGGTGAAGTGGATGGGTGTCATAAGATACTTATGGATTTTCACCATAATTAATTGAGCCGAAATCAATAGTCTTGAGTTTGGACTAAGTACCTATTCTGCCCATTCTAAGCCTCCTTGGAGTCATTCATAAATTAGGCCTAAAGTTAAGAGAAATAAAATAGTAGCTGCCCATAAGGAGGTGATAAGGGGAGAGGCGAGTTGATCTCCTCAGGGTAGTGGGAGAAGAAGAGCAATTTCTAGGTCGAATAAAAGGAAAAGGATAGCGATTAGGAAAAAGCGAAGGGAAAAGGGTAGGCGTGCGGTTCCTAATGGGTCAAAACCACATTCGTAGGGGGATATTTTTTCATTGTCTGGATTAAGAGTAGGTAGTCAAAAGGCTAAGATTGCTAAGATTAGGGAAATGAGGGCTGTGAGGGCGACAATAAACGTGATGAGGTTCATTACTTTTCCTTGGGTTTTAACCAAGATTAAATGATTGGAAGTCATTTGTACTAGTCTTTATACTAGAAAAGTAATTGTTATGAACCTCATCAGTAGATTGAAACATAAAGGAATAGTCAAACTACATCAACGAAATGTCAGTATCATGCGGCGGCTTCAAAGCCAAAATGGTGTTGTGATGTGAAGTGGTATTGGATTTGTCGTAGTAGACAGATTAATAGAAATGAGGAGCCAATGATTACATGTAGGCCATGGAAACCTGTAGCGACGAAGAAAGTTGTCCCGTAGATGCCGTCGGCGATGGTAAAGGAGGCTTCATGATATTCTATGGCTTGAAGTGTGGTGAAGTAAAGGCCTAGGATAATTGTAAGGGTGAGGGCTTGAATGGCTTCTTTTCGGTTTCCTTCTATAATACTATGGTGAGCTCAAGTGACTGTAACCCCTGAGGCTAGGAGGACAGCAGTGTTGAGGAGTGGGACTTCAAAGGGGTCTAGAGGATAGATACCTGTAGGTGGTCAACATCCTCCTAGTTCAGGAGTTGGGGCGAGACTTGAGTGGTAGAAGGCTCAGAAAAAGCCTAGGAAGAAGAAAACTTCTGATGTGATGAATAAAATTATTCCATATCGCAATCCTTTTTGGACAGGTTGGGTATGGTGACCTTGGAAAGTGCCTTCTCGAATAATGTCTCGTCACCATTGAACTATGGTTAGGACCATTAGTAGAAGGCCTAAATAAAGTAGTGAAAGAGTGTGGAAGTGAAATCAGATGGCAAGGCCTGAAGTTGTAAGGAGAGCTGCTACTGCTCCTGTTAGGGGTCATGGACTTGGGTCAACTATGTGATATGCGTGTGCTTGATGGGCCATTAGACGTTTTCTTGTAGATAGAGACTTAAGAGGAGAACAAACACATAGGCTTGAATTATTGCCACGGCAACTTCTAGGATTGTAAGTAGAAAGAGGATAAATGAGGTAAGTAGGGCGATTGAGGGTATGATAGAGATTAGGACAAATGCTGCAGTTGCAATTAGCTGTATTAGAAGGTGGCCTGCTGTTAGGTTGGCTGTAAGTCGAACTCCCAGGGCTAATGGTCGAATAAACAGACTAATAGTTTCGATAATGATGAGAATTGGGACTAAGGGAGTTGGTGTTCCTTCTGGAAGGAAGTGGCCTAGAGCAATTGTTGGTTGGTTAAGTATGCCAATCAGGACTGTGGTTAATCATAGGGGTAGGGCAAATGCTATATTTAGAGAAAGTTGTGTTGTGGGGGTAAATGTGTATGGGAGTAGGCCCAGGAGATTGATGGTAATTAAGAATAGTATAAGTGCTGTGAGGATTGAGGCTCATTTATGGCCTCCAAGGTTTAATGGTTGTATAAGTTGAAAAGTAAATCGGTTGACGAATCATGTTTGGAGTGTTAATAGGCGATTGTTGAGTCATCGTTTGGATGGTGTTGGGAAAATAAGTCAAGGAATTGTAGTTGCTAGAGCAATTAAGGGAATACCTAATAATGATGGGCTTAAGAATTGGTCAAAGAAGTTTAGGCTCATGGTCAGTTTCAAGGGGTTGGTTTGGATTTTTGAGTGCTTTTTGTGGTTGGGCTATTATTAAAAAGGTAGGATATTACTTTGCCTGGTATAACAGTTAGGAAAAATAGTCATGCAAATAGGAAGATTAAGAATCAAGGACTTGGGTTGAGTTGAGGCATGTCATTAAGGGTGGTTGGGAATCACCAATTTTTAGCTTAAAAGGCTAATGCTAGGCCCAGTTTAGCTTCTTAATGAAAGTTCTTCAAGTATTAGTGAAGATCAGTTCTCGAAGTGTTCTAATGGAACTGCTTCAACTACAATTGGTATAAAGCTATGGTTGGCTCCACAAATTTCGGAACATTGACCATAGAAGACGCCAGGTCGAGAGATAATAAAGGCTGTTTGATTTAGACGTCCGGGTACTGCGTCAATTTTTACTCCTAGTGCTGGGACTGTTCATGCGTGGAGAACATCTTCTGCGGTGACTAAGACTCGGATTGGGGATTGTATGGGTACTACTATGCGGTGGTCTACTTCTAGGAGGCGGAATTGACCTGGGGAGAGATCTTCTGTTTGGATTATATAAGAGTCGAATTCTAGGTTTTGGTAATCTGTGTATTCGTAACTTCAATATCATTGATGACCTAGAGCTTTAATTGTGATATGAGGGTCATTAATTTCGTCTATAAGATAAAGAATGCGTAAGGATGGTAGGGCGATTGAGATTAAAATAATTGCTGGGACGATAGTTCAAACGATTTCAATCTCTTGGGAATCTAAAATGTATTTATTAGTTAGTTTGGTTGAAACTGTTGCTACGATTACATAAAGAACTAATGAGCTGATAAGAAACACGATTATTAGGGTATGATCGTGAAAGTGGAGGAGCTCTTCCATAACAGGAGAAGCTGCATCTTGAAAACCTAATTGAGATGGATGTGCCATGTTTAAGATTCGTGGGATTTAAACCCACAATTTTGCCCTGACAAGGAAATGTAATAATATTTTACTAGAATCTCAAGAAAGTGACAGAGTGGTTATGTGGTTGGCTTGAAACCAATTAATGGGGGTTCAATTCCTTCCTTTCTTGTTTGTTGTTAGTAGGATCGTTGGACTTGAACGAATGCTGGTTCTTCATAGGTATGGTAAGGAGGTGGACAACCATGGAGTCACTCTACATTTGTATGAGGTAGTTCAATATGTAAGATTTCACGTTTTGATGCAAATGCTTCTCAGAGGATAAATATCATGATAACTACGGCTACTAGTGAAATTAGTGATCCAATAGAGGATAAAACATTTCAGAAGGTATAGGCGTCTGGGTAGTCTGAGTATCGTCGTGGTATTCCAGCTAGACCTAGGAAGTGTTGTGGGAAGAAAGTGAGATTAACTCCTACAAACATGACTAAAAATTGTATTTTAGTTCAGGTGGAGTGAAGTGTGTAACCCGTAATTAACGGGAATCAGTGGATAAAGCCAGCTATAATAGCAAAGACTGCTCCCATAGATAAAACATAATGGAAGTGGGCTACGACGTAGTATGTATCGTGAAGAACAATGTCAAGTGATGAGTTGGCTAGGACGATGCCAGTTAGACCTCCGACAGTAAATAGGAAAATGAAGCCAAGAGCTCAAAGGAGTGGCGTCTCTCATTTAATAGAGCCTCCATGGAGGGTTGCTAATCAGCTAAAAACTTTTACTCCTGTTGGAATAGCAATAATCATGGTTGCCGAGGTAAAATAGGCTCGTGTATCTACATCTATACCGACTGTAAATATGTGATGGGCTCAGACAATGAAGCCAAGGAGGCCAATTGCTATTATTGCTCAAACTATACCTATATAACCAAAGGGTTCTTTTTTGCCTGAATAATAAGCAACTACGTGGGAGATTATACCAAACCCTGGGAGGATCAGAATATATACTTCTGGATGACCAAAGAATCAGAAGAGATGTTGGTAGAGGATGGGATCACCACCTCCTGCTGGGTCGAAGAAGGTTGTGTTAAGATTGCGATCTGTGAGGAGCATAGTAATGCCTGCTGCTAGGACGGGAAGGGATAGTAAGAGAAGGACAGCTGTAATTAGAATTGATCAGACAAATAAGGGCGTTTGGTATTGGGAGATTGCAGGTGGTTTCATGTTGATAATTGTAGTAATAAAGTTAATGGATGCTAGAATAGAGGAGACCCCTGCCAAATGTAAGGAAAAGATGGTTAGATCAACAGAAGCTCCAGCATGTGCCAGGTTACCGGCTAGAGGAGGATAAACTGTTCATCCGGTTCCAGCTCCAGCTTCTACCCCTGCGGAAGCTAGGAGTAAGAGGAAGGATGGAGGGAGAAGTCAAAAGCTTATATTATTTATTCGTGGAAAGGCTATGTCTGGAGCACCGATCATTAGAGGTACTAGTCAATTGCCAAACCCACCAATTATAATTGGTATGACTATAAAGAAGATTATTACGAAAGCATGGGCAGTGACGATCACATTGTAGATCTGATCATCACCCAGTAAGGCTCCTGGTTGGCTTAATTCTGTTCGAATTAGCAGGCTAAGGCCAGTACCCACTATCCCTGCTCATGCACCAAAGATCAGATAAAGGGTGCCAATGTCTTTATGATTAGTAGAAAATAATCAACGATTAATTGCCACAGGTAAGATGGCTGAGATTTAAGCGGCGGATTGTAGCTCCGTAAAGAGAGGTTCGAGTCCTCTTCTTATCATTGTCAGCCCTGTAGTATATAAATACACGAGATTGCAAATCTCGAAAAGGAGAAAAGGCTTCTCCCGGGGCTTCTCCCGCCTCACCGCCTTTAAACGGCGGGAGAAGCTAGATAAAAGTTCGCTGGATTGAACGCTTAGCTGTTAACTAAGATTTTGTAGGATCGAGGCCTATTTATCTAGTGAGGCTTTAGCTTAATTAAAGTGCTTGAGTTGCATTCAGGAGATGTGAGATAAAATCTTGCAAGTCTTAGCAGAAATTAAGAGGTTTTCACTCTTGTTTAAAGCTTTGAAGGCTTTTGGTTTGTTTGAACCTAAATTTCTTATGTGGTTAATGAGAGTATTATGGGGGTTAATGGGAGGAGGAGGAGGGATAGGGATGTTATTGAGGTTAGGATAAGGTTGGGTTGGGAGGTTTTTGTTCGTCATGATGATGAGGAGATAACAGGATTTGGTGAAAGGGTGAGGGTGATTGAATAACATAGGCGTAAATAGAAAAATAGGCTAAGTAATGTTGCTAAGGCCATGATTGTGGCTGAGATGGGAAGGTTTTGTTTAGTTATTTCTTGGAGAATAAGTCATTTGGGTATGAATCCGGTAAGTGGGGGTAGACCTCCTAAGGAGAGGAGTGTTAGTATGGCTATAATAGTTAGTAATGGGGACTTAGTTGATGAGGTAGCGATAGTATTAATTTTTGTGGTGTTGTTAGTATTGAAGAGGAGGAACAGGGATGAGGTTATGATGATGTAGATAGTTAGGTTAAGGAGGGTGAGGTTAGGGGAGTAGTGTAGGATGACCACTATTCAGCCAATGTGGGCGATTGATGAGTATGCTAGGATTTTTCGTAGTTGTGTTTGATTGAGACCGCCTCATCCTCCGATGAGGATTGATAGTACGCCTATGGATATAAGTAGTGTTGGGTTAAGAAGTGGATATAATTGTAATAGGACTGCGAATGGTGCGAGTTTTTGTCATGTGGATATAATTAGGCCTGTGATTAGGTCAAGTCCTTGTAGAACTTCTGGTAGTCAGAAGTGTAGGGGAGCTAGGCCGATTTTTAGTGCTAAGGCGATGGAGAGGAGTGTGGCAGAAGCTTGGTTGGTTATTTCGGTCATGTCTCATTGGCCTGTAATTCAGGCATTTGTGGTTCCAGCGAAGAGGAGGAGGGCAGAAGCGGTGGCTTGTGTGAGGAAGTATTTTGTGGTTGCTTCTGTTGCACGTGGGTGGTGCTGATAAATTATAAGGGGGATGATGGCTATTGTATTAATTTCTAATCCTATTCAGACTAGTAATCAGTGTGAGGCAATAAATGTTATTGTAGTACCTAATCCTAGGCTAAGGATTGAGATGGAGAGGATTAAGGGGTTCATTAGTAGAGGAGGGATTTTAACCAACATGTTTGGGGTATGGGCCCAAAAGCTTAATTAGCTGACTTTACTTAGGAAGTAGTATAATTGGAAGTACTAAGAGTTTTGATCTCTAGGGTATAGGTTCAAATCCTATCTTTCTAGTGAGGAAGAGGAATGGCTTTAACATTCATTATCCACTCTATCAAAGTGGCCCTTTAGTTCAGGCACTTTTCCTTTAGGTTATTGGTGGAAGGCTTGCTGTGGCGATGGGTAGGGTGATATGTCATAGGATTAAGGCTAGTGTTATTGGTAGGAAGTTTTTTCAGACGAGATGTATAAGTTGGTCATATCGAAATCGGGGGTAGGAGGCTCGGATTCATAGGAATAGTAAGGTTAGTGCGGTTGCTTTAAGTATAAGGTTGAGGGTGGTGAGTTGTGGGATTTGTGGGTTATATGATGTGCCTAGGAATAAAATGACAGACAAAGTATTTATTAATAAAATGTTTGAGTATTCGGCTAGGAAGAATAGGGCAAAGGAACCTCCTGCATATTCGATATTAAAACCTGAGACTAATTCGGATTCACCTTCTGTTAGGTCAAAGGGGGCTCGATTAGTTTCTGCTAGTGTTGAGATGTATCATATTATGGCCAGGGGTCATGCAGGGATAATTAATCAGATGGTTTCTTGGCTTAAGTTAAATGTGTGGAGTGTAAAGCCCCCTACAAAAATAATGAGGGCTAGGAGGATTAGGGCGAGTGTTACTTCGTAAGAAATAGTTTGTGCGACCGCACGGAGGGCTCCTATAAGGGCGTATTTGGAATTTGAGGCTCAGCCTGAGCCTAGAATTGTGTAGACTGTCAGGCTGGAAATAGCTAGGATAAATAGTAGGCCTAGGTTCAGATTAAGGATTGAATGTGGAAGTGGTAAGGGTATTCATATTAAGAGAGCTAGGGTCAGGGCGGTGGTAGGTGTGGCAAGAAAGAGGAATTGAGAGGAGAAGGAAGGTCGTACAGGTTCTTTGGTGAATAGTTTGAGACCATCAGCGATAGGTTGTAGAAGGCCGTATGGGCCAACTACGTTTGGTCCTTTGCGGAATTGTATGTAGCCTAGGATTTTTCGTTCAACTAGGGTGAGGAAGGCTGTGGCTAATAGGATGGGGACAATAAAGGCTAGGGGGTTAATAATATGGAGGAGGGTGAAGTTAAGCATTAGTTAAGGAGAGGAGTTGAACCTCTGGATCAAAGAGCTTAGGTCTTTTGCAATTACCAGGCTCTGCCACCTTAACAAACCATTATTTTTGGCTGAGGGATGGTCTTCTTTACCTGTTTGAGTTGGTTTCAACAGGTTGAGGGGAAGCGTGCCTAGGGCATGGGCTTCATTTTTCCGATCCTTTCGTACTAGGAAGAATGCCATCATAGATAGAAACTGACCTGGATTGCTCCGGTCTGAACTCAGATCACGTAGGACTATTAATCGTTGAACAAACGAACCCTTAATAGCGGCTGCACCATTAGGATGTCCTGATCCAACATCGAGGTCGTAAACCCTTTCGGCGATGGGGACTCTAAGAAAGGATTGCGCTGTTATCCCTAGGGTAACTTGGTTCATTGATCAGGATAAATGGATTCCTGGGTCATTGTTCGTTAGATTTTCTATTGATTAGAGATGTGACTCTAATTTTTAAGTGATATCTCACACATTCGGTAAGGGGGTTTTGTTTTTCCCCTTGGTCGCCCCAACCAAAAACAAGTTAAGTTAGGAAATTAGTTTATTATTTATGCCCAAAGGGGGTTAAATTTAATATTTTAAAGGTAACTTAAGTGTTTGAAGCTCCATAGGGTCTTCTCGTCTTATGTTTTTATTCTCGCTTCTGCACGAGAGGATCAATTTCATTGATTAGAAAATAGAGACAGATAAACTCTCGTGATGCCTTTCATACGGGTCTTCAATTAAAAGACAAGTGATTACGCTACCTTCGCACGGTCAAGATACCGCGGCCGTTAAAAAAATCACAGGGCAGGCGGGACCTCTTATACATGAATAGAAGCAAGAGGCGATGTTTTTGGTAAACAGGCGGAGTTTGTGTTTGCCGAGTTCCTTTATTTTCTTTTAATCTTTCCCAGAGACACTCCTGTGTAGGGTTAACGATGGATTAGGATGGGGTTTTCTTGTTGTATATTTTTATATCATAAGAGCCTCAGGGTATGGCATCGGTTAATTGTCAGTGACTTAATTCTTTCTGACTTACACTGGTGTTGTTGGGAGGGGTTTGTCCCCTTATTACTCATTTTAGCATAATTTCTTTTATAAGGTTAATAAAATAATCCAATAGGTAAGATAGGGGGTTTTGAATAAATATAGGAATTTGTTGGTGTGTTGGTAGGCTTGAGCTGTGACGCTTACTTTACAGGTGGCTGCTTTTAGGCCCACTGAGGGGTGATCCTTTTAGGAATATAATCATTACCCTCCTAATAAAGTTGTTTCTTGGTTCAAAAAAGCTGTACCTTTTTTGAATAACTATTAATTTTTACAATGGGGTTTGGTTAAAAATTTTTTTATTACTTGGTTGAAAAATTAATGCAGAATTTAAGTTCTTTTTTTGGATAACCAGCTATCACTAAACTCGGTAGGTTTGTCACCGCTACTTGGGAGTCTTCCCTCTCTTTTGCCACAGAGGTGGGTTGGCTCTAATGTGCTGCTCCGGAGTAGCTCGTCTAGTTTCGGGAAGTTAGGCTAAAAGGCTTTTTGCCTAATTATTCTTGCTAAATCATGATGCAAAAGGTACGAGGGCGTGTCTCTGCTTTCTTTTACTTTAATGATTTGTTTCATTTCTTTTTCAGCTTTCCCTTGCGGTACTATTTCTATTGCTCGAGGTTTTCTGTTCTATCACCTATACTAGGAAGGATAAAATGTTTTAAGATAAGTAACAAAGTTGTGTGTGTTAGTTAATAATGAGTGTTTAATAAATTTATTTCGGCTAGTTTTATAGTATCAAAATGACTCGAATTGCACGGGTATCTTCTCGGTGTAAGGGAGGTGCTTTACTGATTTAGCTACATTTTGGTTAATCCAAGTGCACTTTCCAGTACACTTACCATGTTACGACTTGCCTCCTCTTGTTAGGAAATCTTTTTATGAAATATATGTTGTGTTTCGAGGAGAGTGACGGGCGGTGTGTGCGCGCTCCAGAGCCGGTTTCAGTATAATGTTCTAAAGTTTACTTACTACTAAATCCGCCTTTAAGAAGATTTTCATGTTTCTATTCGTGTACTCTAAAGAGAGAATGTAGCCCATTTCTTCCCACTTCATTCGCTACACCTCGACCTGACGTATTGAGGAGGGAGGTCATTTTGCTTACTATTGTACCTTCACAGGGTGAGCTGACGACGGCGGTATATAGGCGGTGGAAGAGCAAGAAGTGGTGAGGTTGAACGCGGATTATCGGTTATAGAACAGGCTCCTCTAGGTGGATTTGGAGCACCGCCAAGTCCTTTGGGTTTTAAGCTAGCGCTTGTAGTACTCGGGCGGGTATTAAGGTAAATTATTAGTAACAATGTTTATGGTTGAGCATAGTAGGGTATCTAATCCTAGTTTGGGTCTTAACTGTCGTGAGGTCAAAAATTCTGTTTGTATAAAGTTACTTTCGTGAATGGTGTTTTCAGTCATAAGAGCGTATGACAGCTTAATGAGGTCTTAACTTTATTTTGATGAGATTATTTCTAATCACCCTTAACGCCGTGTAATATTAATTTGCGTCACTCGTATAACCGCGGTGGCTGGCACGAGATTGACCAACTCTTTATAACTTTGATTGACTCAAGCTTACGCTTATAGGACAATATTTATCACTGCTGAGTTCCCTTGTGGGTGTGGCTTGGTTGAGCGAGGTGTCATGGGCTATTTTAGAATGTGCCTGATACCAGCCCCTAATCAAATTTTGGGGATGATTAGGGCGTTCTCACCGGGGTGCTGAGACTTGCATGTGTAAGTCAAGTTAAAATTAATATTGAGGCTAGGACCAAACCTTCTATGCCTGTGAAAAGGGTAAATTTTTATCTTAGCATCTTCAGTGCTATGCTTTAAGTTAAGCTACACTAGC